ACGTAACTCGATTGACTCAATTCACAAACGGCAAGGAAGTCAAAAGTTACGCTTACAGGTCGTACGACAATTGCTTCTCTTCCGGGACTACATACATCTTTTCTTTAACAACTACCATACAAGCTATTCGCTTAATACATGCTAGTAGGTAGGCTGGTGGTGGAGTATTTATTTGCGTCTTTTTTGGTCTGTCTGTATTTCGGTTTTGGGATGGTGCGAATCCATCTATCCACCATTCTTTTATCTTTCAGTAGTGTCAACCTCAGTTCTGGTTCTTTATCTTGGAATACTCTCCGTTGTCCTGGAAGCAATGCTTGAAAGAAAGCGTAAGGAAGCGTCAAATCAGTATGATGTATTGGCAAAGCCAGTAAGAAGGGAATCGAAAGTAGATAGGGACTCCCACTGTAGATGTGGTTTTATACCTTGATGAATTGGTACCTTATAGCATAGCGAATTTACTTTTCTTTCAAAAGGATACATCAACCTGTAGTGAACCGGGCCACCGAGCTTGCTTTTACCGCTCTTACAGCTCTCTCTCTTCTTTTTTATGGGTAGTTAGGCCAGGAAAGAGAAAGAGGAATGTACCCATTTCTATTTATCCATTCTCATAGAAAGTACCAAAAATGTTTTTGAATGTATGGAGCAGTTGATATCTTCAAGAGTCAAATCCTTTTCTTGCCCCCATAAAAAGAAAAAAATCGTTACGAGCGGTCCCCTCAATCTCCAAAATGGAATTGAAAAGCTCCAATTTAAATAATGGTACCGGGCCCAGGGAAGAATCATTCTTTGAATCATCCAGATCTATCAATTTGCGAATTCAATAAAAAACGGACTGATCCTCAGAATACACCATCATCTTTCGAAGTGCGCAGTCAATACTATGTTATATGAAAAGAAACAAGTCAAAGAGTAAAGGCTTCGCCCTTCAATACCACACTTCCAATCGAAATTCCTACGAGATTGACGTTCGAAGAAAAAGACATGGTTTGATAGAAACTTGAAGTGGGTATCAAATAAGCTGGAATGAATGGTATCAATTTCTTCTTTTCTATACTGAATCTGCTTCGGTATCTCTTTCTTCCTTCCCTTCTGTAAACCAAGCAGTGACTAGCCTCTGGCACTCACTTTCCAAAGCACCAATTGACTTGCTTTCAGAACAACCCTGATCAGTTATACCAGCCACCCGTACTATGTACGCCATTCCCAACGCGGAGCGCCTTTATTTTCGTATTGAACTCCGCTAGGAAGAAAAAGTTAGACCGTAGCCTTGTCGAACAACCTCGTTTCTCGCTTTTGTCGATTGACTCGTACCGAGCCAGTCTGATCTCCTTTATACTTACCTCAAACAACGAGCGAAGTCGAGATGTTGATGAGAAAGGGGCGAGTCTCAAGGCCAAAGAGTGCTCTTTGAAGGCTACTATGCATCCTTACGAATACAAGAGTGGTTTTTTTTGGGTATAGCAGGACTTGAACCTGCGACCATTAGGTTAAAAGCCCAATGCTCTACCAACTGAGCTATACACCCGATTTTACAAGAAGAGAAGGCTTGGTGCGGAAAAGAAAAGAGGGCGGCCTGGCCCCTTTTCTTCTTATCATATCACAAGGGCGCGGCTCCGTATGGGGCTCGTACTGCGGAGCTAGTCTGGGAGTCCTTTCCACTCATTGAGGATTCTATCTAAAAAAGAAGGTCAACGGGGGAGACTACAGTAGCTCGAACTCAGACTATCTACGAAAAAGGTAAAGTCGTCTTTCCTAGGGTTCGACCGAAAGGAGCTGTGTTCTATGGTTTGACGTTGTGGAGGTCCAGCACTCTTCTAAACGAAGAAAGAGGGGATTCGCGCTACCTCCTACTCCTACAGAAGATCGATTGGCGCGAACTTCCGATCTATTCCTTATTCATTGTTGCCGACCCTTACATCATCATAAAGAGAATCAAGATATCCCAAGAACCCGGATGAATGACTAGCGCTCAAGAACAAGCAAGGGATGAGCGCACGGGAGCGACGTTGCTTGTTGCTTTATTATCACATTAGAGAAGCGGAACCTCCAAGCTCAGACATCTCGAACTCAGAAACTACCTTTCTATCCCACCCAGCTCCTCCGGCATCGGAAGCAGAACTACCTGACCGAAGGAGATAGACAGGAAGGGAAGACGGTCATACAAAGGCCGAATAAAGCTCTCTTGAAGCTGCATCTGAATAGACCTAGAGTCACTCAGTACATACGAACCCTTGAATAAATAAGAATTGAGAAGTATGAAATGTGGGCATCATAACAAAAAAAGAAAAAGACCGAACCAGTAAGACTAATGTATACTTATTTATACCTTTGAGAGGTCCACTTAGACTATTATGATTTTCTCTTTAGCTACGTAGGTTATATAAGATTCAATTCAATCTAACAAGCGGACTGGACTACCTTCGGCTACTACAAGATATTTAGAAACCAAAGAAGCTGAGCCTACTTTACGCACTTAAGGCAGCAGCAGATGAGGAAGAAATGGGCGATGATAAAGGGCGCCCCTTGGCATTTCCTGTGGGGGAGTCTGATTGATCCAATCACGACGAATGATGTCAACCCCCTCTTTTGCGCCTAACTTGACTCTGATTCCCCCACTATGAGAGCTGATCCAGGGGCTAGTTCGGCCTCACTTGTCGGAGACTGAACTACCGCTCGCTTACTTGCTGATCAAGGAGGTCATTTCCACTTACTCTAAGCATAGAAGGAAGAAGATTGAAAAACTAACAAACAAATTGTCTTCAGCCCTACTTACTTACTTATAGGCTGACTTGGCCCAGGAAACAAGGTTCTATTAGGCTTGCAGGGCTGCTGCTCTTTGAAAGACGAGGTCTAGTGGAAGAGGCGGGTCGGGCAAGTTGAGTACTCAGATTCGGCGCTTGCTTGACATCTCTCTTTGAATCTGAAACCTGACATGACCATTGATTCCGCCTCCATTGCTGGAAAGGATAACGATGGATCTTTAGCTAGCTCATAGGCAGAGGAAAGGTATAGTCTCGTTAACAGATAAGGAAAAGTGGATCCGCTACTAAATACGTTGTGGAGCCGTGTTCTCCGGGGTAAATACTGGTTTGAGGGTTCTTGGGATGGGTTCTATGTTGCTGCCCATTCATTTCCTATTAATAAGGAGATATGTAAAGCCAGTCATTCTATTAAAGAGAACTTCCAGTGGCGGATTGGAGATGGTAATTCGGTGCGATTGTTATAAGACCCTTGGCTCGGTGGGACTGCATTGAATAGAAGGCCTATTCCTATGAACATGTCAGAGCTGTTGGAAGGTTTGTCTCTCTCCCACTATCTCATTCCTAATAGGGATTGGCATCTTAGTTTATTAGCTTTTTTTCTCCCTGATGAGGTGGTGCGAGAAATTTCAGCTGTACCAATTTCTAGAAGCATCTGTTTTGATACTTTGACATGGGGGTGGTGCATAAGGGGAAGCAGCCACCTATTCTTTTTGGTAGACCATTTTCAAATACTGCTAATGCTTATATCAATTGCAGGTCGGGAGCCATGGAAATTTATTTTGGCGTTCATTGCTCTCTTCACTGACTCGACTGAAAAAATCTTTTTTGATAAGCTCTTTCGAAGGCCAAAGCTACTTTCCTTTTTAAAGGCAGACCGATAGTAATGGCCGGGTCCCATCTCTAGGATTAAACGATCATCCTCGTTGTTTTACATTTGGAAAAAAAAGGGGTTTCTCCTTGTCGGCCTAGAATGGGATGATCTGCTACATTTGCTTTTACTGGGTGATCTTACTGATGAGATAAGCTCGTTCAGCAAGCGGGATGCAGTTGAGAAGCTATATAGTTGTGCTTGGTCCTGGCTGTCTGAGATGTGTATCTTGTGATGAACAACCAGACTTCTCCCTGTGTTTCAGTGATTTGCTCATAGGTGCGAAGCGGGGTTATTTGATTGAAAAGTGTAGTGTGGTCCTGGCTGGAAGGTCAAAGACTTACTTTGGTTTTTCATATTATCATATAGAAAGAAACATAGCGTAGCGATTCGTACGCGTTGCGTCTTAGACATCCGAGCTCCTGGCTCATCAGAAGGTAGGCTAGCTAAACTATATCCTTAACACATGCATGTCCAAAGAGATGGCGATGGCAGTCTCTCTCTTTAAAATCGAGATTGTGTGGGTGTTCAGTATCACACAGTGGTTGGTGTGGTGAGGGAGTGGAAAAGCTAAAGAGGTTGCCGTTCATATATCGGTCTAATAAGTGATCGAGTTCCGTTAAAGGCCTATGGTTTAACACCGTGCCTTTCCACTTTTCCGAAGTGGTATGCTTAACCGCATCCAGTTCTCTATTTTCGTTTATAGTTTATCTGTGTTCAGTCAAATCTGCGAACTCGACTAGATATTCTGCACATTCCAGTTTACCTTTTTAAATCTTTTTTTTAACGCCCCGAGCTACTACTCTGTAGATTAACTAGTGTCTCCGATTGCTTGGATGAACAGAGCTCTCTTCTCTCCCAATATGTTTATTTGACGGAGTCTAGTGCGTATTCATTTTCTTCAGGTCTTGGATTCAAAAGGTTTTTTCCGGTGTAGGATTCTTCCTACCCAACTTTGGCCATTGAAGAATGAGTCGAGCAGTCGTCCGCATAGCCTACCCTGGGATTGAGCTTATGAGTAAGGAAGAGACGAATGGTTACGTATCCTAATCTAGTAGCAGGATCGACAGTGAAAGTCCTTTTTCACCCAAGCAAAAGACGGACCTGAGAGTGCGCTCTATGCGGCAGAGAATGACCATGTTGAGGAAGAACGGAGCGAAAAGACCATAAGGCCCATTCTCAACGTCCATTCTACTATGATCACATCGACGTCATATTTCGAATCCTTCTTTGCTTGTGGGACTCCGACCCTCTGAAACTCTCCTTTCCTGATCCTTTGCTTTACATCACCTGTCCTCTCGTTGTAGTCAAGGGAAGAAGAAGATTGGTGTGATAAGCCAGGCAAGACGTTGGTATGAAATACCCTAAGTAAAGAAGGCATGCCCGAGCAATGAAAGAAACCTCTCAACTACAGCTTTGTGAGCCCAAAATCTGCAATCTTAGGTACAAAATCACTCCCCAACCAACCCACCGAACTAACTCCATACGTTCATCATTCTGTACGCCTATCTTAACAAAGGGCTAGCCAGACCCTCTAAACTAAGTGTCTCTTCGCTAGAAAAAAGTCAGTCCTGATCAAAAGTAGTCCTATATGAAGGTTCAGTCTCTTTGCCCTCTGTACCGTACTCCGGTATTGTTGCATATGAAGCTCTTTTACAAAAAATAGGGTAAAACGTGTAGTATGCTACAAGCCTATAAGTTCTACCTAGTTGGCTGGTAGAGGTATTTCCAAAGTTCATCCTTTATTTAGCCCGACACGTCCTTTCTGCTAGTTAACTGTTCGCATTGCTACTGTCAAAGAGCCCAAGAGAGAAGAAAGAGTAGCTTGTAGAGCTGGGAAAATGTGCCGAAGAGAGTGGTTTAGGCTTCCGGGCTCACAGACTTTGCTAACTAAATCCCAGGGGAAGGCTTACTAAATAGAGGAGTAAAATAGGGAAAGGCTGACTAAAAGGAGAAAGGTAACTTTCAACCCGGTCAAAAGATCTCACTAGGAAGAAAGGGGGAGTGAAAGAGTTGAATACCCACCTACATGAGAAACTAGACTGACTGGCAAAGAGGGTTTTCTAAGGACATCCTTGAGTACCAATGTGCATACTCTTCCTTTCCTGTCTACTTGGTTAGAGAAAGGAGCTATTACGTCGACCATCATCAATGAAAGAGCTAATTCTCGGCTTCATGCTTGGCTTTTTCAAATACCGGGTAAGGTTCTCTCCACTGAGGGGGCTAAATAAAGTAGAAAACGGAACTAGGTCTACTTCCTCGCTTTAGTCTCCTTTTCTTTTCCTAGCTTTTTCACTCCACTGGGCTGAAAAGAGTTGAAGGAAGGTACGAACGGTAAAGAATTGAATTGAGAGGAACTATATGAATCTCCAGAGGAGAAAGCAAGAGAGCTTACATTTCAACTAGCTGCCAAACAAAAAGAACTGTAGGGCGACCAGCCTCTTAGACGAGCATGAACTGAGACAGGACTTCAAATCCTGAAGTGGATTCGAACCCAGGGCCTTTGGCGAGTTCGGAGAACAATGAGTTATAGTAGAGGAAACCTGATCCTAGTCTTTGAAGCAATTAAGCTTTAGGGTTAGGGAATGACTCCTCAACTCGGTTCTTTTAGGGGCACCGCTTCCATGGCGTGCTGAAGGCAAAAAGCCGGAAACGCACGAAGAGAAGACTATTCTATATAATATGAAAAGAAAGAAGTCTCTTTCCACACTCGTAACCTAGAAAAGGTGTAATTAATGGGAGTCGATACAGATTGGGTGTAGTGAAGAATCGAGATGCCATGTAGAACAAAGAGGCGCTGGTCTGGGCCTATTTACAAGCGAACCCGCTCTATGACGGCTAAGTTACATGCACACCCCCATTTTGAAGGCTTAGTTACACGTATAATAGTCTGCTTGCTCTCATGTTTAGCTGTGTACCCATTTTGGGGCTTTACTCTTTCATGATGGAACGAGGAGCTTGAGTTGATTTGCGGCAGCAGCGGCAAGCTTGTGTCGACTGCAGACAACTTGAATCCGTTAGCAACGGTAGTGCGAAGCAGCTTGAACTGACTTGTTCTAGCCATTGGCCGGCTCCAGTCGACTTGAACTAGCAAAGAGAAGCTCATGTCGACCCGCGGGGGCAGTAACACGTTCACGTTGACTCTTGTCAGTCTCAAGCCTGAACTGCACATATTGAAACTTCAAGAAAGCTCAAACTCGATGAGTGCTAATTAAGCATAATTCAAGTCAGGCATGCCAGTATGAAGAATCAAAAAATTGCAAATTTGCTGGTTCAAAGAAAGTTCAAACTGACCTGTCCCATCTCAACAAGTTTCTATTTGACAGACCCCAACCAAAAGGAACCTGGATTAGCTTTTTTTAAACCTTGAAAAGAAATTCAACAAGATTGGACGTGGCTTAGGCTTTTCGTGCACTAACACATGTCAAGACTGGTACAGCTTTTTCTTTTCCTGTATTAACTCGTGTCACTCATGCACATGTACTAATCAGTTAATACATTCAAACACATGAAAAATGAAACAGATTCAATAGAAGAACTCACAGCCAAAACAAGCGAAAGAGGAAGGGCGGAACATGGATTGCCTTTTTTTCCTAACTATCAGAAGGTCGTTGCTGTCTTTTTCGCATTGGATTTCTTTCACGAGACTCGGAAATCAAGAGGATGGGAACGACTACTGCTCAAACGCATCGGACTGAAAAGGAGGGAGACTCTCAACCAGAGCCGTTAGCAGAGGAAATCTTTCTGCCTGGATCTGGAAAGGTCCGTGCCGACGACTTCTGTCACAATCCAGATCTTAAAACGACAATATGCATTTCTCAAGACTGAATGATATTCTCGTCTTTGAGAGAAATCTTCGTGCTTATCGAT